TAATAAATTTAAATTATCTCCTCCATTCTATGGCCCCTAGAATGCCAATATTAGCACGAATCGTACGGAAATGTAACTCAGTATTCAAACAACTATTCAGAGTTCCTAGAGCTCCTTGTACGGCTTGTTGGAAAACCCGTTGTCGGACCTGATTCATCGCTCTTTGTTTTTCAAAATAAAGGGTTTCATTTTTAGACTTTTCTAATTGTTCCAAACTCATAGAAGTAGCATTAATCAAATTTGCTTTTTCTCGTTCTATCTCAGAGTATCCATTCATCCGATACTCATCTGCTTCTAGTTCGACTTTCTGTAATCGAAGCCGAGCTTTTTCGAGTTGTTCAAGGGTCCCTCTACGCAATTCTTCCGAATTTCGAATAGTACTTAAGATCCTCTGTTTTCGATTATCTAATAAATCTTTTAATGAAAGTAGATTATCTTGCTATTAAGTTTACAACTTTTATGATCTCTTCCCGAACCAAACATGAATCTTTCGATTCATTTGGCTCTCACGCTCCTTTTTTTCTTTTTTGCTATGTATTATGGTTATTTCCATATCTTTTTTTTATGTAATGAGCCTATCCTCTATCCTCTTTTCTCTTTGTATTTCAATATACGGAAACGTATATAAGACTAGATAAATATTAAGAGGACTCTTCCGACTAGATAAAAATCTATCATGGTCAGCAAAGTTGTTTCTTTATTTGTTTTGCTCTGTTAGTTAACAATTTCATTAAGAAAAACGAAGTAAATAAAAGGAAAATGAAAATTGCTAGAATTATTTTTCTTTTCTTAAATCCAAAAAATTTCTCTTTTTTTTTATACACAGGTCGTCGATTCGGCATTGGAAAAAGGGCAGGGTGCCCCTCTAGTAAATAGTTCAAACCATTTTATCGATATGAGTGTTCTATATCAGATAAATTCGACACTAGCTATTTCCCGTTTTAAGCATTTGGATACTAATAAAGCATTTCGATACTAATATAGTTGTAGAAAGAGTACCCCTTTTTGCCTGGACTTCAAGCAGTTTAGCTTTAACCGTGTTAATGGTCTCACATTATTGGTCTATAGAGAATCAAAGTAAATTTACCAATGAGTCGCGAAATGCTATGGTTCTTCCATATGATTTCTGAAGTTATTCAGAAGTAATTCGTGGAGATCGTGCACCTTTTCTTATTTATCCCAAAATAAAAATACTAAAAAATATTCTAAAGTGCAGCCGGATAGATCCAATCTATTCTTGAAATAGACAACTCGCACACACTCCCTTTCCAAAAAAAATCAATACGCCAACCACTACAGTTAGATTTATTAGATTTGTTGCTAAAATATCGGTATTAAGCCCGAAACTCCCAGCGAATGGCCAGTGAGCTAAAAAAACAAAAGAATGGGTTACATTTTTCATATGCTCTCCTCTTATAGATAGGACGAACAAAGAAGAAAATTTTTCGATCACTTACTTCGCTCGCCCTTTTTTATCGGTTTTTTTAATGCAATTTTTTTAATGCAAATAGATTCAATCTAATAATTTCTTTTAGATTAAGTCTTAGGTCTCGTTTGATCTGTGAAAGATCTCCTTTGTTAAAATGTTCCCAAAATTCCTAAAATAAAAGGAAAAAGACTTTCCACTATCCTAAACTAAGGACGGGAAGGAAGAGGGCGAGCATATCTTATACCTAAATTGATCATGCTCAAAACAACCCTTCCCGGGGTATTGTCTGTCCCGATAAATACAAAATTCCTGGAATAATATAATAAATAAAAGTATTGATATACTTGGAATTACAGAAGCAAATACCAATTTACTAAAAAAAAAAGAAAAAAGTATCTAATCTAAAGGACTTATTTTCTTTTTTAGGATTAAACAAAAGGGTTCGCAAATAAAAGCGCTAGTGCCACAACTAGTCCATAAATTGTTAAAGCTTCCATAAAAGCTAGACTAAGCAATAAAGTACCTCGTATTTTCCCTTCTGCTTCTGGCTGTCTCGCAATACCCTCTACAGCTTGTCCTGCAGCAGTACCTTGACCAACTCCAGGCCCAATAGAAGCAAGCCCTACAGCCAATCCAGCAGCAATAACGGAAGCAGCAGCAATTAATGGATTCATGGTGAGTTCCTCGTGTCAAAAAAAAAGAAATGGTTAAGGATACAATCAACCAAGAAATTATTACTTTTAACTTCTAAGCTCTATTGGGTAGAAGTAACTAAAAAGTACAAATTGAAATGATAATCTAAATCATCCGAACTACTTCGAGATCTCGTTTTTAGTTTCTAATCATTAGAGGTTTGTGTAAATCCATATGCTTTTCATTATTCTATTTCTCTTTCTTTCCAACCAACCACCCTTTCATTCCATCTTTTTTTACTTTTCGATATCCTTGAGTTCCCTTTTTTCCCTTCATCTAATCCATAATAAAAGACGAAATACAGGAAGAACCCCTATTGAAATCGAACTAATCCAAATCCAATAGGAATCAAATAAAGATATATAATTGAGAACAATATGCTGCATAGAACTGGATATGGAATCCAATTCCGGAATTCTATATATCGGATTAGATAATGAATCTAATCTAACTTATAAATAAATAAAATCCTATATACATTTGTATCTTCTATTTTGTTTGCATATTTTTTTATTTTCTATTGAATCCAATTCCAAAATCATTCCTTAGAATTAGAAAGCCGCACAAAAGATGACTGTCTTATAGACATTAAGGATATAGATCTAACTGGATTTCGCCCCCCTGAATGCATATATAATTTAACAATTCCGTAATATAGTCTATTCTCTCTCCTACAACTCTAGGTTACGCATTTCGAACTAGTTAGTTTTCTAACCAGGAGGATTATCTGCAACCATGCATGAATTGGGCTAAGCTAAAAAAAAAGACTATTTCGAAAATTAGTCAATTCAATGATGACCTTCCATGGATTCACCTATATAGGCTGCGGCTAACGTTGCAAAAATAAGAGCTTGAATACCGCTTGTAAATAATCCAAGAAACATGACCGGTATAGGGACTACTAAGGGGACTAAAGAAACAAGAACAACAACGACTAATTCATCTGCCAATATATTTCCGAAAAGTCGAAAACTAAGCGATAATGGTTTTGTGAAATCTTCTAGGATGTTAATTGGTAAAAGGATTGGGGTTGGTTTAATATATTTCTCGAAATAACTCAATCCTTTTTTGCTAAGACCCGCATAAAAATATGCCGCTGATGTGAGTAAAGCTAAAGCAACAGTAGTATTTATATCATTCGTGGGCGCTGCTAATTCCCCATGGGGTAACTCTATAATTTTCCAAGGTAAAAGAGCACCCGACCAATTCGAAACAAAAATAAAAAGGAACATAGTTCCAATAAAGGGAACCCAGGGACCGTATTCTTCTCCAATCTGAGTTTTGCTCAAATCTCGAATAAACTCAAGGACATATTCGAAGAAATTCTGACCGTCGGTTGGGATGGTTTGTGGATTCCGAACAGCTATGATAACTGAACCCAGCAAGATAGTAATTACGACCCAAGAAGTGATGAGTACTTGGGCATGAATTTGGAAACCTCCTATTTGCCAATAGAAGTGTTGGCCTACTTCTACGCCTGATATATCATACAACCCCTTGAGTGTTTTAATGGAACATGGTGTAATATTCATATTGTCCTCTGATAAAAATTGAACTTCAAAAAAGGAATTCTTTTGATTCAACCATCTCTTTCTCAACTCAGCAACTTGAAGTATTAATCTTATATTTAGGATACCAAGAAATCACATCAAATGATAATATATATCAATACCCTCTAATATATATCAATATTCCCCTTCTTTTATCTAGGCAAAACAAAAAAAATAGTAACTGATCCCATAAATCTACGTAGTTGCTTAAGAATTCACTATTCTTCTTAATCTTAATCAATGATTTCTTATATAGAGAGAACGGCCCTCACAAATTGCAAATACTAATTTGTTAAGAATCAATCGAATGGAAGTCATAGTGTCATCGTTGGCAGGAATCGATATATTCGCGAGATCTGGGTCACAATTTGTATCGATTAAAGAAATAGTAGGAATCCCCAAAATGGCGCATTCCCGAAGAGCTATATACTCTTTTTGCTGATCAAGGACGATCACAATGTCAGGCAACCTCGTCATATATTTAATCCCGCCGAGATATCTTTGCAAGGTAGATAATTTTCTCTTTAAGATTGCCACATCTCTTTTTGGGAGATGGTGGAATTTTCCCATCTTTTCTTCCGCTCTTAAGTCTCTAAATTGAGAAAGTCTAGTTTTGGTAATCGACCAATTCGTTAACATACCACTGAACCACTTTTTATTAACATAATGACAACGAGACCTTATTGCAGCTGATGCTACTAAATCCGCTGCTCTTTTTTTGGTACCAACAATTAAGAAGCTTTTTCCCTGACTTGCCGCATCAAAAACTAAATCACAGGCTTCTGATAAAAAACGAGCCGTTCTAGCGAGATTTGTAATATGAGTACCTTTACGCTTTGCCGAGATGTAAGGGGCCATTTTAGGATTCCATTTCTTAATACCATGACCAAAATGAACTCCCGCTTCTATCATCTCTTTCAAATTGATGTTCCAATATCTTCTTGTCATTTTTTCCACACTTCTCTTTTTTTTTCTTTTTTTTGTCTTACCATTACGGAATTGATTTCTTTTTGAAGATTAAGAAAGAGCCGAAATATCTTGAAATAAATAATAATTGTTCCGATGGAAGCTTCTACTCAGAATTGGCCATTGATACATGATATAAACAAACACAGCCTTAATAAATTAACTGATTTCTTTTATTTAGTAAAATATGAAAATACAAAATCTAAAATCAGACCTGTTAGCATTCTAAGGTCAAAAGTCTAGTTTCAATTAAAGTAAAAAAATCTGCTTTATATGCTTTATATATCCTTAAATCGTATAAATGGGAGTAAATGGGGGTTCTGATGTCTCATAGAAATTGTTTGTTACGTCAGAATCAGAAGAAACTAATTCTGTATGGAGAAACAAAATATCTCTCATTTCCGACGTGAATAATTTTTTTTTTTGAATTTCGAAATAAAGGTTCTTGTCTTGTGGGAAACGATGCACAAATTTTTGGAATCCGGTACCAACAGGTATAATTCCCCCCAGAACTACGTTTTCTTTCAGGCCTTTCAACCAATCAATACGACCTCGTAGGGCAGCTTTTGCTAAAACTCGAGCAGTTTCTTGAAAACTTGCTTCAGATATGAAACTTTGGGTATTCAGGGAAGCCCTTGTTATTCCCAATAAGATTGCCCGATAATAGATCGATTCATCCAAAGCTCGCCCTGCTCGTTCCGCTCGCAATAGTCCTATTAATTCCCCAGGTAAAAAAACATTAGACATTCCATCTTCGGAAACCCGTACTTTTGATGTTACTTGGCGTATAATAATCTCTATATGTCTATTATGGATCTGTACCCCTTGGGATCGATAAACCTTTTGGATCTTATTAACCAAAGAGATACGACTTTGGGCGGTGGTTAGCTCAGCTCCAATCAAGAATCCCCAGGGAACCCCAAGAATTCTTGGTATACGCTCATTCCAATCCTCAATTCTCCTTTCGAGATTCGGCGATAGTGAATCAATTGAACGCGCTTCGAATATTTGTTCTACTTTTGGAAGACCTTGCGTTATATCACTAGATCTCGATTTTTCATATATAAAGGTAACTAACCTATCCCCTTTGTAAAGGATTTTTCCATAATGACCATGAACAGTTGCTCCTATAGTGGCCAAATAAGGCTTAGCTGCTCTTATAACAAAGGAGTCCATATTAACAATGAAAATTTGACCAGATTTTTTTATGTGCGATTTAAATAGACATAAATTTTCGCAAATAAATTGTCCAAGGTGAATTATTGCCAATGTCTCCTCCCATGAGTCATGATGGAGAAAGTGCCAATTCAAATGGAATGGATCCAACATGATGTTACTGTCGAAATTTGACATCCTTTTATTTTCATCTATTAAAGAGTATTTAAGCCCTTGAAGTACTTGGAAGGTTTGTTTCAAATTGTCAAGGAAGAAGTATTTTTTTAACAAGATCTGATTATGTGTTAATAAATAGTAAGATGAAGAAAAATTCGATATACTAGGTACAATAGCGCCTAAGAGCCCAAAAATATCTCGAATAAGAATTCTTGGATTCGATTCTTTTACCGCATTGGGATATTTCGAATTCTTGAATAAACCAATTCGAGAACAGTTGGATGCCGACAAAATCATCAAAGATGGGTATTCTTTATTTCGATTCAACAAGGTGCCAATAGCTTCTTGATGTTGGCTAAGTGATTGAATCTTCGCCTTGGAATAAAAGGAATTGGTATTGTTGCGATCTAACCCATTATTGGGAATCGGTCCTGCACTTGTCCTATCATACCTTCTTCTTGTATATGAAATAGTGGACTTGACTAACTCAATTCTTAGGAAATCGCGAATCAGATCATTTGTTCTTAACTCAACAAGGGAAGCACGAGCCCCCTCTTTTTCTTCTTGTTCCCAATTCACTATCAAGCAAGTTCGAACGAATTGACTATTCGTGTGATAAATTCTTTGAGTTAACTTGCTATTTTCATGAGAAATAAAATTGACAAGTCGAAGTTGGAGATTATCCTCTTCTTGCAGGAGATCTTGCGGGAAAAGTCTTGCTAGATTTCTCCCTTCGTCCATTTCATATGCGACTGCAGGTCGAACTGAAACAAAATACTTTTCCTTGCTTTTGAGAATTTTTTTCCGTTGAACATAAACCCAATTTTTTCTTTTTTTTGAGTCCTTAGAATCTTTTTTTTTTCTTTCTGGTGGTATTAAACTGGCGCCTAATATCTTATCCGCCTCTTCAGGAAAATGAATATCTCCGGAAAAGATTTTTAGTTCCGTATGGCTTTTTTTTCTCTTAACTCGGACCAATCCACCTAGTCGACTTCTTGTATTTTTTGTGAGTTGTGTATCCACTCCAATAATACTATTGTCAAGTACCTTTAGGGATGAGGATCTCGGCAAGATATGCAGTTCTTGAAGAATGAAAAAAAACCGATCTACTTCTTTTTGGTATTTTAGACTAAATTCTTTTGTTCCTCGATGCTCAATAAAACCCTCTTTTTTTAAGATAGAATCTTCCTCCGGGCTCCCATATTCGTCCTCTGAGTCTTCCTCTGAGTCTTCTTCTAAAGCCCCATATTCGTTCTCTGAGCCATCTTTACGGCTCCCATATTCTTCTTCCTCTAGAGTTTCATATTCGTCTTCTCGAGTTTTATATTCGTTCTCTGGGTTCCCATATTCTTCTTCTGAGTCTTTCTCTAGAGTCCTATATTCGGCCTCTAGGATCCCATATTCATCTTCTAGGGTTTCATATTCGTCTTCTAGAGTCCTATATTCGTCTTCTAGGGTTTCATATTCGTCTTCTAGAGTCCTATATTCGTTCTCTGGGCTCTCATATTCGTCCTCTGAGTCTTCCTCTAGAGTCCTATACTCTTCCTCTCGGGTCCGATATTCTTCCTCTAGGGTCCTATATCGAAATTTAACAATTCCTGAACCCCTTTTATCTTTTCTGTATCCAGGATCGTCAAAATAAGCAAAAATAGTATTTCTACGTAAAACACCCATAAAGGGTATTTCAATCGAAATCCCCAAACAGGATATTAGCTCTTTTTCTTGTTCTTGATGATATTGTAATGGAATGACGAACCTATTTCTTCGCTTTTTCGCCAACAAATCCGAATTATCTTGAAGAATAGAAGGATAGATAAAATTCCAATGATTGTTGGACACGATTCGATCTGGCGTTAAATAATCAAGAATTTCCTTATCTTTTTTACCAAAAGTATCCAACAGTCTATGGCTTACTTGATCATTAGCCATTGAGAGGTCAAAGATATATCTTCCGTCAAGAGAAAAAGAATAAGTATTCATTTGATCTTGATCCTTGTGCAGCGAAAAGGATGCTATACTGGATCTGCACATACTTACTGACAATATCCATAAATGGCTTGTTTTTGGTAATCGACGAAGATTACCATATTGATATTCGGGCGCATGGTAAATATCAGTACTCCAGTGCATTTCCCCGTCTGATTCGGAATAAATATGCTTTTGTACCTTTTCTTTAAAATGCAAAGTGGATGTTCCGGCACGAATCTCCGCAATTACTTGTTCCGATTCTACATATTGATCATTTTGCACTAGAATAAGGCTTTTTAACGGAATATTCACACTATGTAGAATATCCTGACTCTGAATAGTTACACGCAAGTCTATATAGCATAGAAAAGCAGGCTGCCCATGACGGGTACGTGTGGGGTGAACCAAATCCTCATTGAATTGGATTTTTCCATTCGAGGGGGATCGTACAAGGTCGGCAGTACCCCCTGTGAATACTCCACCAGTATGAAAAGTTCTTAATGTTAGTTGAGTCCCTGGCTCACCAATTGATTGACCCGCAATAATACCTACAGCTTCTCCCAATTCGACCAGATCGCCATGAGTGGGACTCCGCCCATAACATAATTGACAGATCCAAGATGCGCTCCGGCAAGTAAAAGGAGTTCTAATATATATGGGTTGTGCCCGAAACGGTTGTGCTCGAAAGGCAGTTATGAATCGATTGACTAATCCAATTCCAATATCTTGATTTCGAGCAGCAATGCATCGTGAACCGATATATATATCGTCTGCTAATACACGACCAATTAGTGTTTGGACAAAAAGTTTTTCTGTCATCCCATTTTGAGGACTCACAGAAATACCTCGGATAGTACCACAATCTCTTCTACGCACAATAATATGTTGAACTACTTCAACAAGTCTGCGTGTAAGATATCCAGCATCCGCTGTTCGTACAGCAGTATCTACAACCCCTTTGCGGGCTCCGTAACAGGAAATTATATATTCTGTTAAAGAAAGTCCCTCGCGTAAATTGCTTTGAATAGGTAAATCAATCATTTGTCCTTGAGGATCCGCCATTAACCCTCTCATCCCTACTAATTGGTGTACCTGAGATGCATTTCCTCTAGCTCCTGAAAAAGACATTAGATAGACTGGATTAGAAGGATCCGTTATCCGAAAATTCGAATTCATTTCTTGTTTCAAATATTCACTTGTAGCATACCATATTTCAACGGATTGGCGTAATTTTTCTACTGCGTGTACAGCCCCATAATAATAGTGTTTCTCCAAAAGAAAACTCTGTTGTTCTGCATCTTGGACTAACCATCCTTTAGAGGGTATTGTTAAAAGATCCTCGATTCCTAAAGAAATCGATGTAGTAGTGGCTTGATGGAAGCCCAGAGCTTTTATTTGATCCAGTATATGGGATGTATATCCCATTCCGAAATGATCTATTAATCTGCTAATAAGTCGTTTCATAGCAGTTCCGTCTATCTCTTTATTATGAAAGACCAGGTTGGCCCGTTCCGCCATACATAAGTACCCCCTTTTTTGACTGAGTAGGATTCGACAATTGCTGAGTAGGATTCGACAATAGGCCTGAGTCAGTGATTCGAAAACTTAATTTACCCCCTTTCCTCAATCTCAATCTGAATTTGCGTGGCAAAAAAGATGGTACTAGCGAAATCGTAATGCCCCCCGAAAGGGGCATCGCCGAATCTAACTTCCTTGTTTAGATTTAGATAGTGTATGAATAGGCTCGACTAAATCCTTGTATGGCTTCCTCTATTTCTCTATAAAAAGAAATATGACCAAGAGTGGTTCGAATGTATATAGAACGGGTTTCTTTTTTTCTATTTCCGACTATTAGATAGTCGGCATAAATCTCATGATAAGTCCCAAAAGATTCATATTGAACTTCAATCGGAACTTCTCTTGATCCAATGACGCGTTGATCTAGTTTCCATCGTAGCCACAAGGGACTGTTTAAACTGATTCGTTTCTGTCTATAAGCTCCCAGTGCATCATAGGAACTAGAAAAATGGGGTTCTTTATCTTTCGTATAATTATTATTATTGTAATTTATTTTTTTATTTGGATAGTTTTCGCAACTATTATATCTATTTGCACAAATACCTCGACGATTTCCAATCGTTAATACATAAAGTCCGATAAGCATGTCTTGGGTTGGCACGCAAATAGGATCTCCAATAGCGGGAGAGAGGAGATTCATATGAGAAAACATAAGTAAACGGGCTTCTGCTTGAGCTTCCAAGGATAAAGGTAGATGAACAGCCATTTGATCCCCATCAAAGTCCGCATTGAAACCCTTACACACTAATGGATGTAAACAAATAGTACGCCCCTCTACTAAAGTGGGTTGGAAGGCCTGTATGCCTAATCTATGCAGGGTAGGTGCTCTGTTCAACAGTACAGGATGCCCCCGCATAACTTCTTGAAGTATTTCCCATACAATGGGTTCCTTTTCCCAAATTTTCCTTTTAGCAATCCTGACATTAGAAGTAGCACGTTTCGTGATTAAATCGCGAATTACAAATAGCTGAAAAAGCTTTATTGCTATCTCTAGAGGTAATCCACATTGATGTAATGAAAGCGAAGGACCCACAACAATGACAGAACGCCCCGAGTAATCGACCCGTTTCCCAAGCAGAGTCTCGCGAAACCTCCCCTCTTTACCCTCAATTACATCTGAAAGTGACTTGTATACTTTATTGTGACCATCCCTCGTCGGTTGTCCGCGAGACCCACTATCAAGAAGTGTATCCACGGCTTCTTGTACCAATTTTTCCTGGCACATTACTAAATCGGCTGGCGCTAATTCACTTCTTTTTAATAGATAGGCAAGGTTGTTGTTCCGACGGATAACTCTCTTATAAAGTTCATTAATATCCGAAGTCACTACTTTATCGCCAGACCTATAAACAATGGGTCTCAATTCGGGAGGAAGAACTGGTAATAAGCACAAAACCATCCATTCTGGTTCTACATTTGTTTGAATAAAATGTTTTGCCAATTGCATTCGTCTAATTAAAAAAACTTTTCTTATTCGTCTTTTTCTATCTTCCCATTCATCTCCACTATACCCCTCATCTTCTAATTCCTTCCATTCAACCAAGGAATTCTCTATAATAATTCGCAAATCCAAATCTGCTAATTGTTCTCTAATAGCACCTGCTCCTGTCGCAATTTCCCGATTTCGAAATGTTGCAAAGCCTGGGGTAGAAAAAAAGGGAGAAATGCTGTGGTTACAGGATGCAATTTCATCTTCGAATAAACCTCGTAATCGTAAGAAAGTAGGTTTTTTAGCGCTGGGCCTAGCAAAAGAGAAATCGCCGTATACTAGGCCTTCCAATTTCTTAAGAGGTTTATCTAAAAGATTCGCGATATAACTAGGAAGACCTTTCAAATACCACACATGAGTCACTGGACATGCCAGTTTGATGTATCCCATTTGATATCTTCGTATCCGAGAATCAACAAATTCTACCCCGCATTTTTGACAAAACCTTTCGTCTTCGTTTTCCGCTACGCTCGCTCGAGAATTTCCACAAGCACAAATTCCGCTTTTTATGGGTCCAAAGATTCTTTCGCAAAACAATCCATCTTTTTCTGGTTTATCGGTTTTATAATGAAAAGTGGAGGGCCTTGTGACTTCGCCAACGACTTCCCCATTAGGTAGGATTTTGTTAGCCCAAGCCTTTATTTGTTGGGGGGAAACGAGTCCAATTTGAAGTTGTTTATGTTTATATTGGTCAATCATAAAATAGAAATAAGAAAAAAATTTATATTTATTCTGATCAAACATCCTCCCTATTAACCTGAAAGTTCTTCTCAGATACAAGGAAATGGTTCAGTTCTAGAGCCAAAGATCGTAGTTCTCGAACGAGCACTCGAAAAGATTCTGGAGGATCCTCGTGATTAGGCACTCTTTTTCCCCAGATCGTAGCATTAAGTATTTCTTGGCGAGCTATAAGATGATCAGATTTATAAGTAAGTATCTCTTGTAAAATATGAGCAACACCAAATCCTTCTAAAGCCCAAACTTCCATTTCTCCTACTCGTTGTCCCCCTTGTTTGGCTCTTCCTCTAACGGGTTGTTGGGTAACAAGTGAGTAGGGCCCAGTAGAACGTCCATGGATTTTTTCATCAACTTGATGAATTAATTTTAAAATATAGGACTTCCCTATTAGAACAGGTTGTTCGAAGGGATCTCCTGTTCTTCCATCAAATATTCTGCTTTTTCCCGGGTACTCGGGTTCAAATACCCATGGATTTTTTGTTTGTTTACTGGCTTCATATAATTCCGAAAACACAAGTTTTCTTGAAGCCTCTTGCTCATATCTCTCATCAAAGGGTGCTATTCTATAATGTTTCTTTAGCAGATCCCCTGCTAATCCGAGCGAGCTTTCAAATATTTGTCCCACATTCATTCGTGAGGGTACTCCTAGGGGATTGAAGACCATATCAACAGGTGTTCCATCTTGCAAATAGGGCATATCTTGCCTAGGCAAAATTTTGGAAATGATCCCCTTATTCCCGTGTCTTCCTGCTACTTTATCCCCAACTTTGATTTCACGTTTCTGTAAAATATATACACGAACCATTATGTCGAGGGGGTCCCTCTGGATCCATTTCACATCGATAACGCGCCCTCTTCCACCTATAGGTAGTTTGAGAGAAGTTTCTTTTGAAGTAGATACCTCAAGACCAAAAATGGCCCGTAATAATCCAGCTTCCGCGATATACGAGGATTCGCTCGCTATCTGAGGCGTTAATTTACCTACTAAAATATCGCCTGTTTCTACCCAGGATCCCAACCTCACAACTCCATTTCTGTCCAAATTGCGGAGTAAATGTTCTTCTAGATGTGGTATTTCTTTAGTGATTTTTTCAGCGGAGCCTTGGCTTGTCGTATCCGTCTGAATTTCATATTTTCGGATGTGAAAAGAAGTATAAATATCCTCATATACCAAACGTTCGCTAATTAGTACTGCGTCTTCAAAATTGTAACCCTCCCACGGCATATAAGCTACTAAAACGTTTTTTCCTAAAGCAAGTTCCCCACCAACTGTAGCTGCCCCCTCCGCTAAAATTTGCCCTTTTTTAATGGATTTACCCCGCGAAACCCGAGGTTTTTGGTGCATACAAGTATTTTTGTTAGAGCGCCGATGGGCAACTAAAGGAATACTTATAGTCTTCCCACTACTTGATAAAAGGATCTTCTGACTATCACTAGAAATGATCTTTCCCTCGCGTTCGGCTATAATGGAAACCCTCGAATCTAGAGCTGTTTGGCGTTCCAATCCAGTTCCAACAATGCACTTCTCGGACCGAGAAAGTGGAACTGCTTGGCGCTGCATATTAGAACTCATTAAAGCCCGATTCGCATCATTATGCTCAATAAAAGGAATGAGAGAACCTCCAATAGAAAAATATTGGAAAGGAAAAATACTTCTAACATGAATCTGTTCCCATGCAATAGTCAGGAATTCTTGACGGTATCTAGCTGGAACAACTTGTTCTTCCTGAATACCCTGATTCAAGGACAAAGAATTTCCTGCTGCTATCATATAATATTCATCTCTATTTGGTGATAAATAAACCACCTGTCTCTCTTTTTTTTCTTTTGCTTTCTCAGATATTTCATAAAACGGACTCTCTATAGATCCCCACCAGTGATCAATTCTCGCATGAATAGCTAAGGATCCAGTAAGTCCAACATTGATGCCTTCGGACGTGTCAATTGGACAAATACGCCCATAGTGACTCGGATGAATATCTCGGCTCCGAAAACTCGCAGTTCTCCCCGTCAATCCTCCAGGACCCAAACAACTCACTTTTCGCCCATGAACCGTTTGTGTCAATGGATTGGTTTGGTCAAAAACTTGAGATAAGGGGTATGTGCCAAAAAAGGTCTCATAAGTAGTTATTAATAAAATCGAAGTTGAAGTTGGAGTTACCAAAGTTTGTGGAGTCGGTTTCGATTGACGTATGAATACTCTACGGATAGTTTTTTGAACCGCATGTTGTAAACGGCCAAGAGCCAGTCCGAATTGATCTTGTAACAGATCCGCAACCGAACGAATACGTTTATTTTTCAAGTGATTCATATCGTCATCGTCAAGTATACCCGTTCCAAATTTCATTCCAATCAAATGATCCGTAGCGGCCAATACATCTCGTGGTAACAAGAATGTATTGTTCTGAGGTATATTAAGATTCAGTCTCCGATTCATATTTCGTCGACCAACTCTTCCTAATTCACATTTTTGTTGAAAAAATTTCTTTTGTAATTCCTCACATAAGGACTCCGAAAATACCAGGTCCCCGCCTACACAAGCAAATTGTTGATAAAACTCCAAAATAGCTTTTTCTTTTGACTCAATCCTCTTTTTCTCCTTAGCATTCGGGAAAGACAAGAAAATTTCGGGGTAGGAAACATTATCCAAAATTTCTCTTAGATTCGAACCCATAGCTGATGATAGAACTAAAATGGATATCTTTTGTTTTCTACTCACACGAGCCCATATCCTTTCTTTTTTATCAATTGCTAATTCCGATCTTCCTCCCCAATCTGATATTATAGTCCCGGTGTATATAGAAATTCCCTTATGGTCTAATTCGGAGCGGTAGTAAATACCAGGACTTAGCAATATTTGATTGATCACAATTCGGTATATTCCATTTATTATAAAGGTTCCTAAGGAATTCATTATAGGAATGTTTCCAATAGAAATGGTTTGCTTTTGCACATCGAAACCAAAAATTAATCTCGCGGATACATATAATTCAGAAGAATAAGTGAGTGATTCATACACAGCATCCCTTTCTTTTATCGAGGGTTCTAGCAATTGATATCCTTTCGCAAATAATTGAAATGCAATTTCGTGATCTGGATCTTTAATTGTTGGAAACTTCTCAAGTTCTTCTGCCAAGCCTTGATTAATGAACCTACAAAATCCCTCGAATTGGATCTGACTAAATCCGGGTATTGTGGACATTCCCTCATTTCCATTCCGGAGCATCTTAATCTTAAGTTTCCTATTTATCGAAGAAAAATTCCATTATCAGCTCACTCTTTATCAATCCCTACGGATCAATCTAGCAATCATGGAATCTATATTCTGTTTACTGAATCACATGAAATTCTAGGGAACTCCACATACGTATTTCATATATGTATTTCATATATATGAATAAAGATAATTTTGACGAAAGTTCTACTTTTGCAGGGGTAGAAATGGAATTAAAATGAATGGATAAAAAAGTCCTAGAAAAAATTCTGCCACTTAAACTTTATGATATTCTAATCAGATTGGATAGCAAAGATTTCTCGTTTTATCTCCTTTCTATGAAAGAAATAAAGCCATAATAATTTATAAGCACTAGAAAGTTTGACTTTAGTTCGATTTAGAATTTAGAATAGTACGCTTAGTTTTATTTTCAAAAAGAATTTGAAGGTTATTTTTTGTTTCGTAGTAATAGAATTGCTGAAAAATAAAGGATTTCGTTGTAGAATCCTAAAATAAAGTACTTACTTTTTTGAAGTACTTGCTAATCTAGTTATCCACCTATTCACATATCCTTTCTTTTATCGTAAATAATCTATATCAGAGCAAATTTCCTCTTTTTATTCAAGATATTTAATGCAATGAAAAATTAAAGCATGATTCCCCGTAGGGATATGTACATAAGGGGCATCCGTAGATAATAATGCTGTTCGGACCTGGAGTTTCCCTATATACAGATTAGGGAAACTATTACTCTATTTTATTATGCCATTAAAGGAGAGAATACCGATTTAAGAGTCGTTTACTACTGCAATTCAAAAAAAAAATTCTAGTTAATGGTTCCAATTTGTTCTGAATTTTGCAGTCTGTGACTGGAAATCCACTTTTGCTCCTTTGCCATTTCAATAGAATAGAAAGAAAATTCTCCTTTGCCATCTCAATAGAATAGAAAAAAAGGGGTTTTAGTAAGAAAATATGGATGAATACTTGTTCTTTTCTCGATTTTAGATCGGATTTTTTGGCGGCATGGCCAAGTGGTAAGGCAGGGGACTGCAAATCCTTTATCCCCAGTTCAAATCTGGGTGCCGCCTGATCAATATAATACTTAGGATTATAGTACTAATCAAACTCAAAAATTTCGTACCCTCATAAGTTGGGGCAAGAGAATAACTAGGTCTGGCGATACTGGATTTTGAGAATCCATACCATAGTTCTATCCTCAAACGAGGCTTTGTTTTGGCGGCAGTGGCCCAAACGGGGAACTACCAACAGAGATGAGGTAGCGTTTCCTTATTCTTTTATTAATTTGAATTGATTCGGGAATTTAAAACTTCCAAAGGTCCCTAAGTCTTTTTTCAATCTAAGATTGAAGAAGGGACTTTCACTAAAGTAAAGGCTACGGATTCTGTCGAGAATCAGATTGAATAGGCTGATCAAAAATCAATTTCGGAGTTGTGGAGTGGATAAGGTCTCCTCACTCTTTCTATGAAAGAGTGAAAGTGGGGCAGTAGGGTTTAGGTCAAAAATAAACATGGGTAAAGTAGGTATCCAATAAATATTTATCTATCCTAATTTTATGGTATATTCTGACGTCCTTTGCTTATAAAAAGATAACAAAAGGAAGAAAAAATCTCTCTATTCCCGCATCTTCTATTCAGGACATTCCCACACTCTTTCTTTTTTAAGGAAAAGGTATATGTATCATATTTATACTTAATACTCTCCAATTCCACCAGAAATCATATAAGAATTTGATAGGAGTAAATTCCTTTAACCGATTCATCCATAGTCTTAGAGCAGAATTTTGACTCTGTACCCTTAATTCCACTATGATTATTGATCAATAGTAGAATAATTCCTTCATAGAAATAGGAGACATAATTTACATGGATATAGTAAGTCTCGCTTGGGCTGCTTTAATGGTAGTCTTTACATTTTCTCTTTCGCTAGTAGTATGGGGGAGAAGTGGACTCTAGGGATACTACTAATTGATTGAGTAGTCGAATTGTAGTATCAACTCTTTTCTTTCATTGATCATTTTATTTTGTATTAATCATTTTGCCAAACTTTATTTTTTCTCTCTTTCTTTAGTTTTGTTTCACTCTTGTAAAAAAACCCTTTTCTTTTAAGAAAGAGTCGTTCTATTCTACTATGTTTGATTCTACTATAATAGAAATAGAAAGAAATAGAATAGAAAGAGCGATTCTAGTAATTAAGAATTTCTACTAGAAGTGACGAGTAAAAATAAAGTTCTTTACATAAGAAAATTAGACTTTCTTACACGAAGCTATTCACAACATATCGCACATTTTCCATTTATACTCTTTTCTTATTCTTAGAAATTTTTTTTATTCTTTTTTTTGTTTTGAAGGATCTCGCGTGAAGCATCTCGCGTCATTTTTAAGTATGAAAGATTCGCAGGTTTTTTCCTTTTATTTACTTTTTTTCTTTTATTATAGTCTATTCTCGTATTATTTTTCTCCCTCTCCATGGATTCTTTCAATGAAGAATTGTCTTCGATTTTTTTGATTTTGACTTGCTTGAAATTAAGTGGATGCAGTGAAAAAAGAAGTTGAATTAGATTACTATTTCAATCTACTAATCTATTCTATGTAGATTCAAGATAATATAATAGAAAGAATCTAAAGTGTGGTAGAAAGAACTACATATAGTTCTTTCTACCACACTTTAGGATTCCAACCGGATCCTTTCATTTAAGACTTGGATTTTGATTTTCTTTAATCCCTTTTTCATTTCTTCAATGATTAATTGGAATTCCAATTAATCATTTTGGCTGGCTGTTTTTACATAAATAATAAGTAAAAAGGCAGTAGGAACTAGAATGAACAATGCAGTAGCAATAAATGCGAGAATATTTACTTCCATAACGTCTTTATTTTATTTTTTCACAATAACTCGGGATGTAATCCCATGGAGAGGAAAAGGGGGTATCCCCCTAAATTCAAGGGGAGGGCTTGCATTCTGATAATACTGAATCAATTCAATATTATGAATATTGGATCTATCAAATCAATTCATGGTTGATAGTAGAATAATATAACATATGAAGATGCCTTATCCATACTAAGACCAAAATAGGTTTTTTGATTGGATTCGGAACCCCTCCATTTTTCATCCTTTTCGACTTTTGCTTTTCTATTTCCCTTCCTTTTTCTTTATTTCCCTTCCTTTTTCTTTATTTCCCTTCCTTTTTCTTTATTTCCCTTCCTTTTTCTTATAGTTATACATACTATTATGTATGTATTATATAACCGACTTTCTATGGGTCACATAGACATCCAAATAAGCAGTAGAAGTAGAAATGAGATTTTTTATTTTATTAGGTTACTGTCAATATCTGCTTTTTGGGTCTAAAGATGAGAGCAGATTCATAAAATGGACTGAGAATGAGGTAGATTCTTTCCAAGAATTCATTGAATATACACAAAGTTGGAACTACAAAATGGAAGTGGTGTGGTTTAACCCCTAAAAAGGAACTAATTATATTAAATTCATTCTCTAACAATAAACGAATACAATTTGTGTATGGATTGGATTCTGGTAAAATACCGTAACTCTATGCCTTAAGATAAGAGTCAAATAGGAAGTTAAGATGAGGATGGTAGCATCATATCATAAAAATAGAGTAATATCCTAAATTATACTAATCCATGTATGATATGTATGTCTTTCCTTATCAACCGGAAGTAGTTAAAAAAAAGATTCCTATAAAGCTCTCTTTTTATTGAGAGCTGCGAAATAAAAAAGTAAAGTAAGGGTTCTCCATAGATATTTGATCTTGCCTTCTGCCCCCCCCCCCCTTTTTCAGGGAAATTCTTGATGAAAAAAGGAAAGATGAATTTTTTCATTCATTGAACCCTAGTTCGGGACTGACGGGGCTCGAACCCGCAGCTTCCGCCTTGACAGGGCGGTGCTCTAACCAATTGAACTACAATCCCTGCGGGGTGTATGGCATACCTATTCTTAAATAGAACCCTAAGAAGATTCGTCTGTTGTACTCTAAGAAATGGATGAATCATATACTACTACACTCACATAGGATATGTGGGTATAGTGAGAGTGGCATAACTAGTATGCCGCGATTTTTTATCCCTAAAAACAACTGATAATCCACCTTTCAATAAGAAAACTGTTTTCTTTGTAAGAAAAGAATCAGAGAGATATGGCTTAGAAATAAATTTTCCCCTTCTTTTCTCTTTATCCTTTATTTCTATGGATCAGATATTTTTTTTATGGAAGAAAAAAAGGATTTAGTTCATATTCACGAAGCCCTAGATTTTTGGGCCGAGCTGGATTTGAACCAGCGTAGACATATCGTCAACGAATTTACAGTCCGTCCCCATTAACCGCTCGGGCATCGACCCAGGAAGAATTTATTCTAGGGTTTTGATAATCTATGATTAACCTCTTTTTATAATACTCCCTACCCCCAGGGGAAGTCGAATCCCCGCTGCCTCCTTGAAAGAGAGATGTCCTGAACCACTAGACGATAGGGGCATCACTAGACGATAGTGCTATATAGAACCACTCGTCATTATACTATAATGATAGTATGAGCAGTTTTTTGGAATTGTCAATATACTCGAATCGAAGAGTATAAATAGATCAAAGCAAAGAGTCTTTCCTACTTTTCTATTATGCTTTCATAGGATTTTTTTTAGTTGATGGTTAGATTAATTCACGGATCATCCCCTGCTTTTTAGGGAAATTCCTTTTACTTTTAATAGAATAAGAATAGATTAATAAAAAGGATTCTAGATTAGTTCAGTACAGATATTGATTTGATTGCTCTAACAGGAAAAAGAGTCCAATTTCATTTATTTTTTGCAATTTAAACTCTGTGCTTCGTTTAGTGTTCAGACCAAAAATATGGCATCTCATACTAAACGAAGTCATAAAATTCAATAAAAAACGGAGACATTTTCAAAAAAAAAGAAAAAAAAGTGAATGAATTTAGTAGAAAAGTACTCTATCGGATTCGAACCGATGACTTCGGTCTTGCCGTGGCATTACTCTACCACTAAGGGAAAAGCCCTTTATCGGATTTGAACCGATGACTTATGCCTTACCATGGCATTACTCTACCACTGAGTTAAAAGGGCTTTTTATTCCAAAATTAGCCACTTTCATTTACCATTATAGATCTACTGCATAATGTAGAAAATATATGTATATATTCATAATGTAGAAAATATATGTATATATTAATGTACATAATATATGTATATATAGATATATATGTAGAGATTTTATTTTCTCTATTGAGATGATTTTATTTTCTCTATTGAGATATAGAAGTTTATTCATGGTGAGGTTCAAAAAGGCCAAAGGGGCAATAAGAACTGCTGTTAAAAAAATGGTAGACTTTGTTTTTTTTATCTTTAGCCTATTCACTTTTCACGTGCTCAGAATGTTCTGCAGAATTAGGACTTTTTTCTTCTATTGGCTGATCTTATGATGAGAACTTTCTCCATTTATGTTTTATTTCCCTTAAGTCTAATTGGGGGGTATAAAGGAATTCGCCCTCCTCATATACCCGCTGGGTATTGTATTAATTTTCAGTGATATACTTCTTATCTGTTTTGGTGCGAGATTGAAACAATTTTTCACAGGCATTCCTTAGAAAAACCTTCGAGTTCAAAACTTTTCTATTTTTCAGTTTTGGACGGATTTGTTGCAGCAATTTTCAACGGGGACCCTTTGGAAATAGAAATAGTACTTGAATATTATCCAAAAGGTGTATTTAGAACAAACTATATTGGAGTTTTATCAACAATTTTATTCTAAAAAGTGCGCAGTTGAATTTATACTGCAGAGTATAAAAATTATTCTACAGCCTGCCTAACAAAAAAGAAAAGGAAGAAAGGGATTGATGGGTACTCTCGCCTATATCTCTTAGTGTATATTGTAGGAATATTAGTGTATATTGTAGGAATAATCAAACTATAGAATACGAAGAATACGATTCTAATCGAAATGCATACATTTGGTTCATACGCTAGTGGCATGGTAAGAAGAGATTTCTTTTACAGACTAGAGAGGGGCCATCGAAATCCTAAATTAAAGGTCTGCGATTGAAGTACCAACTGCTCACTTTTCTCCGTAGGTGGGATTAGCTTCCTCCTCGAATCGCTACCCTTGACAAAGGGTAGTGTTGGTATCATAATCTACATGTAGCGGGTATAGTTTAGTGGTAAAAGTGTGATTCGTTCTATTAATAACTGAATTTGAAATGATATACTTAAGGCATCCTTAAGTTTTTTTATATTCATATTCCGATGAAAACTTTAGTTCTTATAAAGGGTTTAATCCTTTTCCTCTCAATAGCATATTGAGGAAGAATATACATTCTCGCGATTAGTATCCAAAGACTAATGAAATTTGCATGCAAAATACAAATTTGATTATGAGTACAGAGGCGCGAAGCATAATTTTGCATTGGATTAAGTATTCCAATTGAATAAATATGAGTAAAGGATCTATGGATGAAGATACAAAAAAGTTTATTTCCAATCGTAACTAAATCTTCTTTTAGTTAAAAAAGAAATGGAAGCCCAATAGCTAAAAAACGATAGTTTTGGTTTACTAGAACCATCAGGATATTGTTTCAGCTCGGTGGAAACCCAACTCTTTTCCTCAGGATTTCTTGAATGAAATTAGGGAACGAAGTAAGTAGATTAGATAGATATTTAGGAGAATTTCTATCTCCTACTCTATAGGGATCATCTAGAAAGCAGAGAGCTTTGGTTCCATTCAGACAGAAAAGCTAACATAGATGTTAAGTGGTGAGAATAGCCATAAAGGAGCCGAATGAAATCAAAATTTCATGTTCGGTTTTGAATTAGAGACGTTAAAAATAATCAACCAACGTCGACTATAACCCCTAGCCTTCCAAGCTAACGATGCGGGTTCGATTCCCGCTACCCGCTCCATTCTGTATAAAAAGACTATTCTATTTGTCTAGACATGGTAGAGACTTGTATTCAACCTTTTTCGTCCACCAGTTTTTGGCCCTACAGAGCGGAGTAGAGCAGTTTGGTAGCTCACGAGGCTCATAACCTTGAGGTCACGGGTTCGATTCCCGTCTCCGCACTTAGCAGTCCATATAAATAAATGGACTATTCTATTTGTATAGATATGGTAGATTGTATAGATATGGTAGAGGGCTATATCCAACCCTTTTTTTTATTCAGCAGGTAGAAAAGAAAAAAGAAATAAAAGAAAGGCACAGTCTATTCCCCTTTAAAAGCAATTTTCTCTTGTTTGTCTCGGTAAATCCCCGGTTTAGGGCACCTTCTTGGCAAGTTCGATTTTCGCCCCCGAAGCACTCTTTTTTTTTTGAGTCGAGTGCAAAGGATAAGATAGGAAGGGATACGGTACTAGACTAACAACTACTTAATTTAATATAAGTAGTTAAGTAGTCCACTAGACTGAATTTTTTATCATAGTACCTTACTAAATTAAGCTGGCGAGCGACGGGAATCGAACCCGTACCTTCTCCTTGGCAAGGAGATGTTTTACCATT